GCTAGTGTAGCTTAAATAAAGCATAACACTGAAGATGTTAAGATGAACCCTAGAAAGTTCCGCAAGCACAAAGGTTTGGTCCTGACTTTACTATCAGTTTTAACCCAATTTATACATGCAAGTATCCGCACCCCCGTGAGAATGCCCTCAATCCTTTACCCAAGGACAAGGAGCCGGCATCAGGCTCGCCACCGCAGCCCAAAACGCCTTGCTTCGCCACACCCCCAAGGGAACTCAGCAGTAACAAACATTAAGCCATAAGTGTAAACTTGACTTAGTTAGGGTTAAGAGGGCCGGTAAAACTCGTGCCAGCCACCGCGGTTATACGAGAGGCCCTAATTGATAGCCACGGCGTAAAGGGTGGTCTGGGAAAAGATAAAATAAAGCTAAAGACCTACTAAGCCGTTACACGCACCACGAAGGCACGAAATCCTAATACGAAAGTAGCTTTACCACCACCCCAGCACCACGAAAGCTAAGAAACAAACTGGGATTAGATACCCCACTATGCTTAGCCTTAAACCCAGATGTTAAATTTACAAACACATCCGCCAGGGTACTACGAGCGCTAGCTTAAAACCCAAAGGACTTGACGGTGTCTCAGACCCACCTAGAGGAGCCTGTTCTAGAACCGATAATCCCCGTTAAACCTCACCACCTCTTGCTTTTCCCGCCTATATACCGCCGTCGCAAGCTTACCCTATGAAGGCACTACAGTAAGCAAAAAGAGTATAACCCAAAACGTCAGGTCGAGGTGTAGCTTACGAGGTGGAAAGAAATGGGCTACATTTTCTTTAACAGAATACTACGGACAACACTATGAAACTAGTGTTCAAAGGTGGATTTAGTAGTAAAAGACAAATAGAGCGTGTTTTTGAACCAGGCTCTGAGACGCGCACACACCGCCCGTCACTCTCCCCATCACCTGTTTTTCTAAGTAAATAACCACAATATTTCTCTATCGGGGAGGCAAGTCGTAACATGGTAAGTGTACCGGAAGGTGTACTTGGAACACCAGAACGTGGCCGAGATAGTTAGGCACCTCCCTTACACCGAGACCACACCCATGCAAGTTGGGTCGTTCTGAGCTAAACAGCTAGCTCAACCACCAAAGCCAAAACAACAACATTTCACACCTTTTTTAAAAACTAAAAAACTAAACTAAAACATTCTCCTGCCTCAGTACGGGCGACGAAAAAGGAACTAGCAAGCAATAGAAAAAGTACCGCAAGGGAAAGCTGAAAGAGAAATGAAAAAACCCATTTAAGCCTAACAAAGCAGAGACTAAGCCTCGTACCTTTTGCATCATGATTTAGCTAGAACACCTGAGCAAAGAGGACTTTAGTTCAAAATCCCGAAACCAAGTGAGCTACCCCGAGACAGCCTATTACAGGGCCAACCCGTCTCTGTGGCAAAAGAGTGGGAAGATCTCCGGGTAGAGGTGACAAGCCTACCGAACTTGGTGATAGCTGGTTGCCTAGGAAATGGATAGAAGTTCAGCTTCGCACTCCTCAACTCAAACAAGAATTTCACCTAATGAGGTCGAGTAATGTACGAAAGTTAGTCAAAGGGGGTACAGCCCCTTTGAACCAGGACACAACCTGCTTAGGAGGTTAAGGATCATATTAAATAAGATTACTGCTCTAGTGGGCCTAAAAGCAGCCACCTAAACAGAAAGCGTTAAAGCTCAGGCAGAACTCAAATCTATTATATTGTTACACTTATCTCAAACCCCTTCCCCTACTAGGCCACTCCATGCTTACATGGAAGAGATTATGCTAAAATGAGTAATAAGAAGGGACCCCCTTCTCCCGGCCTACGTGTAAGTTAGATTAGACCAACTACTAACAATTAACGAACCCAACCCAAGAGGGCAATGTGGCAACAAAATAAAATCAAGAAACTCCCACATATACTGATCGTTAACCCAACACTGGAACGCCACAAGGGAAAGACTGAAAGAGAAAGGAAGGAACTCGGCAAACATAAGCCCCGCCTGTTTACCAAAAACATCGCCTCTTGCAAAAATCAATGTATAAAAGGTCCTACCTGCCCAGTGACTTCATGTTAAACGGCCGCGGTATTTTGACCGTGCTAAGGTAGCGCAATCACTTGTCTTTTAAATGAAGACCTGTATGAATGGTATAACGAGGGCTTAACTGTCTCCCTTCTCTAGTCAATGAAATTGATCTACCCGTGCAGAAGCGGGTATATAAATACAAGACGAGAAGACCCTTTGGAGCTTAAGACAACTTAAGCCAACCGTGTTAAGAATATTTAATAAAATAAACGAAACAAAACAGCAACTGGCCAACGTCTTCGGTTGGGGCGACCGCGGGGGAAAACAAAGCCCCCATGTGGACTGGGAAATTCCTAAAACCAAGAGATACATCTCTAAGTCACAGAACATCTGACCCAAAGATCCGGCCACAAGCCGATCAACGGACCAAGTTACCCTAGGGATAACAGCGCAATCCCCTTCAAGAGTCCATATCGACAAGAGGGTTTACGACCTCGATGTTGGATCAGGACATCCTAATGGTGCAGCCGCTATTAAGGGTTTGTTTGTTCAACAATTAAAGTCCTACGTGATCTGAGTTCAGACCGGAGCAATCCAGGTCAGTTTCTATCTGTAAAGCTGCTTTTCCTAGTACGAAAGGACCGGAAAAACAAGGCCCACACTCAAAGCACGCCTTACTCTAACTTGATGAAACCAACTCAACCAAACAAAAGAGAGCACCCCCCCCCCCCCAAGATAAGGGCTTACTAAGGTGGCAGAGTTTGGTAATTGCAAAAGGCCTAAGCCCTTTATGCCAGAGGTTCAAATCCTCTCCTTAGTTATGTTAACCCTGCTCCTAACTCATGTAATTAACCCCCTCACTTACATCGTACCAGTCCTTCTAGCAGTAGCATTTTTAACCCTTATTGAACGTAAAGTATTAGGCTATATGCAATTACGAAAAGGCCCAAATGTCGTAGGACCCTATGGGCTACTTCAACCAGTTGCAGATGGGGTTAAACTTTTTATTAAAGAACCTGTCCGCCCCTCAACCTCTTCTCCATTCCTATTCTTAGTAACTCCTATATTAGCCCTCACCCTGGCTCTAATACTATGAGCGCCCATACCAATTCCATACCCTGTAACAGACCTAAACCTCGGAATTCTATTCATTATAGCCCTCTCAAGCTTAGCCGTGTACTCAATTCTAGGATCAGGATGAGCCTCTAACTCAAAATATGCCCTTATCGGAGCCTTACGAGCTGTTGCCCAGACAATCTCATATGAAGTAAGTCTAGGGCTAATTCTTTTATCAATTGTTATCTTTACAGGGGGTTTTACACTACAAATATTTAATGTTACCCAAGAATCAGTATGACTTCTACTACCCGCATGACCACTAGCAGCAATATGATACGTTTCAACCCTAGCAGAAACCAACCGAGCCCCATTTGATTTAACAGAAGGAGAATCAGAACTAGTATCCGGATTTAATGTAGAATATGCCGGGGGCCCATTCGCCCTATTTTTCTTGGCAGAATATGCCAATATCCTATTAATAAATACACTCTCAACCATTCTATTTCTAGGAGCCTCACACATCCCAACCCTCCCAGAACTAACATCAATTAACCTAATAACTAAAGCCGCACTCCTATCAGTAATATTTCTATGAGTACGAGCCTCCTACCCCCGATTCCGATATGACCAACTCATGCACCTAGTTTGAAAAAACTTCCTCCCCCTCACCCTAGCCTTCATCTTATGACATACTGCCCTCCCAATCGCATTCGCAGGCCTCCCACCCCATCTATAGCACTACAAGGAGCCGTGCCTGAATGTCCAAGGACCACTTTGATAGAGTGACCTATGAGGGTTAAAATCCCCCCAGCTCCTAGAAAGAAGGGACTTGAACCCATGCCCAAGAGATCAAAACTCCAGGTGCTTCCACTACACCACTTCCTAGTAAGATCAGCTAATTAAGCTATCGGGCCCATACCCCGAAAATGTAGGCTAATACCCTTCCCTTACTAATGAACCCCTACGTACTTACCCTATTCCTATTCAGCTTAGGCCTAGGAACAACTCTTACCTTCGCCAGCTCGCACTGACTTCTTGCCTGAATAGGCCTAGAAATTAATACACTGGCTATTATCCCACTCATAGCCCAACATCATCACCCACGAGCAGTAGAAGCCACTACCAAATATTTTCTTATCCAGGCCACAGCCGCAGCAATAATTTTGTTCGCCAGCACTACCAATGCGTGACTTGTAGGAGAATGAAATATTACCTACCTCTCACACCCCATTGCCACCACAATAACTATAATAGGCCTCGCACTAAAAATAGGACTTGCCCCACTACATTTCTGATTACCAGAAGTCCTACAAGGCCTTGACCTTACTACCGGCTTAATTTTATCAACCTGACAAAAACTTGCACCATTCGCCCTACTTATTCAAACAGCCCCTATAATTAACCCCACATTAATAACCCTGTTAGCAATCTCCTCAACCCTTATAGGAGGCTGAGGAGGACTAAACCAAACCCAATTACGAAAAATTCTTGCCTATTCATCCATTGCACATCTCGGCTGAATGATTATTATTATCCAATTTACACCCCAACTTACCTTACTAGCCCTAGGGATCTACATTATTATAACAACGACAGCCTTCCTAACATTCAAATTTTCAACAACAACAAAAATTAATACACTTGCACTAACCTGGTCTAAAAACCCAACCATAACAGTGACCGCCGCCCTAACCTTACTTTCCCTCGGCGGCCTCCCCCCCCTAACCGGTTTTATACCAAAATGACTAATCCTACAAGAACTAACAAAACAAGGTCTGCCACTTACAGCAACCCTTGCAGCACTAAGTGCCCTTCTTAGCCTGTACTTCTACCTCCGACTTTGTTATGCCACAACCCTAACAATTTCCCCAAACACAAATAATTCAACCACCCCTTGACGACTACCAAACACACAGACAGCCCTTCCCCTTGCAGTTCTTACAACAACAACAATCCTACTTCTTCCCATCACCCCAGCAATTATAGCACTAACATACTAAGAGACTTAGGATAAACAGACCAAGGACCTTCAAAGCCCTAAGCAGGAGTGAAAACCTCCTAGTCTCTGACTAAGACTTGCAGGACTCTATCCCACATCTTCTGAATGCAACCCAGACACTTTAATTAAGCTAAAGCCTTACTAGATGAGAAGGCCTCGATCCCACAAATTCTTAGTTAACAGCTAAGCGCTCAAACCAGCGAGCATTCATCTACTTTCCCCGCCGCGTCTAAAAAGGCGGGGAAAGCCCCGGCAGGGTTCATTCTACGCTCCTAGATTTGCAATCTAATGTGCACTACACCACAGGGCTATACTCTGATTTTTGGTAAGAAGAGGATTTAAACCTCTGTCTACGGAGCTACAATCCGCCGCCTAAACCCTCGGCCACCCTACCTGTGGCAATCACACGCTGATTTTTTTCCACAAACCATAAAGATATTGGCACCCTTTACTTAGTATTTGGTGCATGAGCCGGAATAGTCGGTACAGCCTTAAGCCTTCTAATTCGAGCAGAGCTTAGTCAACCCGGGTCCCTTTTAGGTGATGACCAGATTTATAATGTTATTGTTACTGCACATGCATTTGTAATGATTTTCTTTATAGTAATACCAATTATGATCGGGGGCTTCGGAAACTGACTAATTCCCCTAATAATTGGTGCACCTGACATAGCATTTCCACGAATAAATAACATAAGCTTCTGACTGCTGCCCCCATCCTTTCTTCTCCTACTAGCTTCCTCCGGAGTAGAGGCCGGAGCCGGCACAGGTTGAACTGTTTACCCCCCGCTTGCTGGAAATTTAGCGCACGCAGGCGCCTCAGTTGACCTAACTATTTTTTCCCTCCACCTCGCCGGTATCTCCTCAATTCTCGGGGCTATCAACTTTATTACAACTATTATTAATATAAAACCGCCGGCTATCTCACAATATCAGACCCCCTTATTTGTCTGAGCCGTCCTAATTACAGCCGTCCTCCTCCTTCTCTCCCTACCAGTTCTAGCTGCCGGAATTACTATACTCTTAACAGACCGAAATCTCAACACTACTTTCTTTGACCCTGCAGGCGGAGGAGACCCAATTTTATACCAACACTTATTTTGATTCTTTGGTCACCCTGAAGTTTATATTTTAATTCTCCCAGGGTTTGGTATAATTTCTCACATCGTAGCTTATTACGCAGGAAAAAAAGAGCCATTCGGATATATAGGCATAGTATGGGCAATGATGGCCATCGGTCTTTTAGGTTTTATTGTTTGAGCTCATCATATATTTACAGTAGGCATGGACGTAGATACTCGAGCTTATTTTACATCTGCAACAATAATTATCGCAATTCCTACAGGAGTAAAAGTATTTAGCTGACTAGCTACTCTTCACGGGGGATCGATCAAATGAGAAACCCCGCTCCTTTGGGCCCTGGGCTTTATTTTTTTATTTACGGTTGGAGGCCTAACAGGAATTGTTCTAGCCAACTCCTCCATTGATATTGTCCTACACGACACCTACTATGTTGTTGCCCACTTCCACTACGTCTTATCAATAGGGGCTGTATTTGCTATTATGGGGGCCTTCGTTCACTGATTTCCCCTATTCTCCGGCTATACACTTCATAGTACTTGAACAAAGATTCACTTTGGAGTTATATTTATTGGTGTAAACCTTACCTTCTTCCCACAACACTTTCTAGGCCTCGCCGGAATACCACGACGGTACTCCGACTACCCAGATGCATATACCCTTTGAAACACTGTCTCATCTATTGGCTCTTTAATTTCACTAATTGCAGTAGTCATGTTCCTGTTTATTTTATGAGAAGCTTTTGCCACTAAACGAGAAGTTTTATCTATTGAACTTACCTCGACAAATGCAGAATGACTTCACGGGTGCCCCCCTCCTTATCACACATTTGAAGAACCGGCATTCGTTCAAGTTCAAACATAACGAGAAAGGAAGGAATCGAACCCCCATAAACTAGTTTCAAGCCAGCCACATGACCACTCTGTCACTTTCTTCCTATAAGATGCTAGTAAAATGAAATTACATTGCCTTGTCAAGACAATATTGCAGGTTAAACCCCTGCGTATCTTAGGCTAACAGCTATAATGGCACATCCCTCACAACTAGGTTTCCAAGACGCGGCATCACCTGTAATAGAAGAACTTCTTCATTTCCACGACCACGCATTAATGATTGTCTTCCTAATTAGCACTTTAGTCTTATATATTATTGTTGCTATAGTTTCCACTAAATTAACCAACAAATATATTCTGGACTCCCAAGAAATCGAAATTATTTGAACCATTCTCCCAGCAATAATCCTTATCCTTATTGCCCTTCCTTCCTTACGAATTTTATATCTAATAGACGAAATTAATGACCCCCACCTAACAGTTAAAGCTATAGGCCATCAATGATATTGAAGTTATGAATACACCGACTACGAAGATCTTAACTTCGACTCTTATATAGTACCTACGCAAGACCTAACCCCCGGGCAATTTCGACTCCTTGAAACAGACCACCGAATGGTTGTCCCCATGGAGTCCCCGGTTCGAGTTCTAGTATCAGCTGAAGACGTCCTTCACTCATGAGCCGTCCCAGCCCTTGGAGTAAAAATAGACGCCGTCCCCGGCCGTTTAAACCAAACTGCTTTTATTACCGCACGCCCTGGAGTATTCTACGGGCAGTGCTCTGAAATCTGTGGGGCTAATCACAGTTTTATGCCCATTGTGGTAGAAGCTGTCCCACTAGAACACTTCGAAAACTGATCCTCTCTAATGCTTGAAGACACCTCACTGAGAAGCTAAACAGGGCATAGCGTTAGCCTTTTAAGCTAGAAATTGGTGACCCCCGACCACCCCCAGTGACATGCCCCAATTGAACCCTACCCCTTGATTTATAATCCTTGTATTCTCCTGACTGGTTTTCCTGACTATTATTCCATCAAAAGTCCTAAAACATGCTTCCACTAATGAACCCGCCTCTCTAAGTGTAGAAAAGCCTAAAACCGAACCCTGAAACTGACCATGGCATTAAACTTCTTCGACCAATTTATAAGCCCCACATGACTAGGAATCCCTCTAATTGCTATTGCACTTGTTTTTCCATGAATCCTTTATCCATCCCCATTAAACCGATGATTAAACAACCGGATAATTACCTTACAAGGCTGGTTTATTACCCGCTTCACCCAACAATTACTTCTACCCCTAAATCCAAGCGGACACAAATGGGCATTAATCCTTGCCTCCTTAATAATTTTTCTTCTTTCCCTCAACATACTTGGGCTCCTTCCATATACTTTTACCCCAACAACCCAACTCTCACTTAATATGGGCTTAGCTATGCCATTTTGATTAGCCACAGTAATTATTGGGCTACGAAATCAACCAACCGCAGCCTTAGGACACCTCCTGCCTGAAGGAACCCCCATCCCCCTTATCCCCGTGCTTATTATTATTGAAACAATTAGTCTATTTATTCGACCTCTGGCCCTAGGAGTCCGACTAACCGCTAACTTAACAGCTGGTCACCTCCTAATTCAACTCATTGCAACCGCAGTCTTTGTTCTACTGCCTATAATAACAACTGTAGCTATTTTGACTGCCTTTCTTCTCTTACTTCTCACCCTTTTAGAAATTGCAGTAGCCATGATCCAAGCATATGTGTTTGTACTCCTTCTCAGCCTTTATCTACAAGAAAACGTCTAATGGCCCACCAAGCACACGCATACCACATGGTTGACCCAAGTCCCTGGCCCCTAACCGGCGCAGTAGCTGCTTTATTAATAACATCAGGTCTTGCAATCTGATTCCACTTCCACTCTTTTATTCTAATAACTCTTGGACTTATTCTCCTCCTACTTACAATATATCAATGATGACGAGACATTATTCGAGAAGGAACTTTCCAAGGACATCACACCCCCCCCGTCCAAAAAGGACTGCGCTACGGAATAATTTTGTTTATTACATCAGAAGTCTTCTTCTTTCTCGGATTTTTCTGAGCCTTTTATCACTCAAGCCTAGCCCCAACACCAGAATTAGGCGGATGCTGACCCCCAACAGGAATCTTAACACTCGACCCATTTGAAGTACCGCTACTAAATACCGCTGTCCTTCTAGCATCCGGTGTTACCGTCACCTGAGCCCATCATAGCCTAATAGAGGGAAAACGAAAACAAGCCATTCAAGCACTTGCCCTAACTATTCTTCTAGGCTTCTACTTTACAGCCTTACAAGCCATAGAGTACTATGAAGCCCCATTTACTATCGCCGATGGCGTCTATGGGTCAACATTCTTCGTAGCAACAGGCTTCCACGGCCTCCACGTCATTATTGGCTCAACATTCTTAGCTATCTGCCTACTACGACAAATCCAATACCACTTTACCTCCGAACACCATTTTGGGTTTGAAGCAGCCGCCTGATATTGACACTTTGTAGATGTCGTCTGACTATTCTTATACATCTCTATCTACTGATGAGGTTCATAATCTTTCTAGTATTAAAGATAGTACAAGTGACTTCCAATCACTTAGTCTTGGTTTAAATCCAAGGAAAGATAATGAATTTGATCTCAACAATTTTCCTTATTACCTCAGCCCTATCACTTCTGCTTGCCCTCATCTCATTTTGACTCCCCCAAATAAGCCCAGACGCAGAAAAATTATCCCCCTATGAATGCGGCTTCGATCCTCTCGGATCCGCACGCTTGCCATTTTCCTTGCGATTTTTTCTAGTTGCTATTCTTTTCCTTTTATTCGACTTAGAAATTGCACTACTTCTTCCACTCCCTTGAGGCAACCAACTACCTAACCCCACCTACACCTTCTTCTGGGCTGCAGCCATTCTCATTCTACTCACCTTAGGATTAGTTTATGAATGACTCCAAGGAGGCCTTGAATGAGCAGAATAGGGGGTTAGTCCAAAATAAGACCTTTGATTTCGACTCAGAAGACTGTGGTTTAAGCCCACAACCCCCTTATGACACCAGTACACTTCAGCTTTACATCAGCATTTATACTAGGGCTTATAGGACTGGCCTTCCACCGAACCCACCTCCTCTCAGCTTTACTATGCCTCGAAGGAATAATGCTATCTCTATTTATTGCCCTAGCCCTTTGAGCCTTACAACTTGAAGTTACAGCTTTCTCTGCAGCCCCCATACTCCTCTTAGCCTTCTCTGCCTGTGAAGCCAGCACAGGCCTGGCCCTACTAGTTGCCACCACCCGAACACACGGATCAGACCGCCTCCAAAACCTTAACCTACTACAATGTTAAAAATTTTAGCCCCAACAGTTATGCTCTTTCCAACAATCTGACTTTCTTCACCAAAATGACTCTGAACCACTACAACTGCCCAGACCCTACTAATTGCTTTAATGAGCCTAACTTGACTCAAAACTAGCACTGAAATAGGCTGGACATCAACTAATCTTTATATAGGAGTTGACCCCCTCTCAACCCCACTGCTAGTTCTTACCTGCTGACTGCTTCCACTTATGATTCTAGCCAGTCAAAACCACATTGCCACTGAACCCATCCCCCGACAGCGAATATATATTTCCCTCCTAGTTTCCCTCCAAACCTTTTTAATCATAGCATTTGGAGCAACCGAAATTATCATGTTTTATATTATATTTGAAGCAACCCTAATTCCTACTCTTATTATTATTACTCGGTGGGGAAATCAAGCCGAACGCCTTAACGCCGGGACATATTTTCTATTTTATACACTAGCAGGCTCTCTCCCCCTATTAGTGGCCCTCTTATTATTACAACAAAACACCGGTACACTTTCTATATTAATTATCCAATACTCCCAACCATTACACCTACACACATGAGCAGACAAAGTTTGATGGGCCGGATGTCTAATTGCCTTTTTAGTAAAAATACCTTTATATGGGGTCCATCTCTGATTACCAAAAGCCCACGTAGAAGCCCCTGTAGCCGGCTCCATAGTACTAGCTGCTATTCTATTAAAACTAGGAGGATATGGTATAATACGAATAATGGCTGTACTAGACCCACTCACCAAAGACATAGCCTACCCCTTCATCATTCTAGCCCTCTGGGGCATTATTATAACAGGCTCCATCTGTTTACGACAAACAGACCTAAAATCCCTAATCGCCTACTCCTCTGTGAGCCATATAGGGTTGGTCGCCGGAGGAATCCTAATCCAAACACCCTGAGGATTTACAGGAGCAATCATTTTAATAATTGCCCATGGCTTGGTATCCTCTGCCCTCTTCTGCCTAGCCAACACAACATACGAGCGAACCCACAGCCGGACAATAATTCTAGCCCGAGGCCTACAAACAATTTTTCCCCTAATAGCCATATGATGATTTATTGCTAATCTAGCCAACTTGGCCCTCCCCCCCCTACCAAACTTAATGGGAGAACTCCTAATTATTACAGCCATATTCAACTGGTCCCCCTGAACCCTAGCCCTCACGGGAACTGGAACCTTGATTACAGCTGCATACTCTCTCTACCTCTTCTTAATAACACAACGAGGACTAGTCCCACTACACATTATAGCCCTCCAACCCTCCCACACCCGAGAACATCTACTTATTGCCCTACACCTAATCCCCGTAATACTACTTATCTTAAAACCAGAGCTCATATGAGGATGATGCTACTGTTAATATAGTTTAAACAAAACACTAGATTGTGGTTCTAGAAACAGAGGTTAGAATCCTCTTATTTACCGAGAGAGGCCCCGCAGCAACAGAGACTGCTAATCTCTGCATCCGTAGTTAAATTCTACGGCTCACTCGAGCTTTTAAAGGATAACAGCCTATCCGTTGGTCTTAGGAACCAAAAACTCTTGGTGCAAGTCCAAGTAAAAGCTATGTACACTGCACCCCTCGTCCTCTCATCATCTCTTATCTTAACCCTTAGTATTCTAATTTATCCCCTAATCACCTCCCTAAACCCAAAACCCCAAAAGCCAGAATGAGCAGTTACACAAGTAAAAACAGCCGTAAGCAGCTCATTTTTTATTAGCCTGCTCCCCCTTACAATCTTCTTAGACCAAGGAACAGAAAGTATTGTAACCAACTGACACTGAATAAACACTACTATCTTCGACATCAACATTAGCTTTAAATTCGACCACTACTCTCTTATGTTTACCCCTATTGCCCTATTCGTTACCTGATCTATTCTTGAATTTGCATCTTGATATATACACTCGGACCCTCACATAAACCGCTTCTTCAAATACCTTCTACTATTCCTCGTAGCCATAATCATTCTAGTAACCGCCAACAATATATTTCAACTTTTTATTGGCTGAGAAGGAGTCGGCATTATATCCTTCCTCTTAATTGGCTGATGGTATGGACGAGCCGACGCTAACACAGCAGCCCTGCAAGCAGTGCTATATAACCGAGTAGGAGACATCGGCCTAATTTTAAGCATAGCATGAATTGCAACAAACCTGAACTCATGGGAGATTCAACAAATTTTTTTTCTTTCTAAAGAACTAAATATAACTCTTCCTCTGTTAGGCCTAATTCTCGCCGCCACAGGAAAATCAGCCCAATTTGGCCTCCACCCCTGACTACCCTCAGCCATAGAGGGCCCCACACCAGTTTCTGCCCTACTACACTCAAGTACAATAGTAGTAGCTGGTATTTTTCTACTTATTCGCCTCCATCCTCTTATAGAAAATAATAATCTAGCACTAACCACTTGCCTATGCTTAGGAGCCTTAACCACTCTATTTACTGCCACCTGTGCCCTTACCCAAAATGATATCAAAAAAATTGTTGCCTTCTCAACATCTAGTCAACTAGGTCTCATGATAGTAACCATTGGATTAAACCAACCCCAACTAGCATTCCTCCACATCTGTACGCACGCATTCTTTAAAGCAATGCTCTTCCTATGTTCTGGCTCTATTATCCATAGCTTAAATGATGAGCAAGACATCCGAAAAATAGGAGGCCTCCACAAACTTATGCCATTCACCTCCTCTTGCCTAACCATTGGAAGCCTAGCCCTTACGGGAACCCCCTTTTTAGCAGGATTCTTTTCAAAAGACGCTATTATTGAAGCCCTTAATACCTCTTATCTTAATGCCTGAGCCCTCATCCTCACCGTCATTGCCACCTCTTTTACCGCGGCCTACAGTTTCCGAATAATCTTCTTCGTTGTTATAGGAACTCCACGGTTTTTACCTCTCTCCCCCATCAACGAAAATGACCCCGCAATTATCAACCCTATTAAACGACTAGCTTGAGGTAGCATTACCGCAGGCCTCATTATTACCCTTAATTTATTACCATCAAAAACCCCCATCATAACCATACCCCTAGTACTAAAAACAGCTGCCCTATTAATCACTATTATTGGCTTTCTTGCGGCCATAGAACTAGCATCCATAACATCAAAACAATTTAAAACTACCCCTACTCTCCCCCTCCACAACTTTTCTAACATGTTAGGCTTTTACCCCACAACAGTTCACCGACTTACACCCAAGCTTAACCTCACCCTAGGACAACTAATTGCCACCCAGCTTGTAGACCAAACATGACTTGAAACCGCAGGTCCAAAAGGACTATCCTCCACACAAATTAAAATTGCCACAACTACAAGCAACATTCAGCGAGGAATGGTTAAAACCTATTTAACCATATTCCTCTTAACAAGTACCCTGGCTACTTTACTTATTATTATCTAAACTGCACGAAGTGCCCCACGACCCAGGCCCCGAGTTAATTCAAGCACAACAAAAAGAGTTAATAGCAACACCCACCCCGACACAACTAACATTCCCCCCCCAAAAGAATATATTAAAGCAACCCCACTAGTATCTGCTCGCACTACAAAAAACTCTTTATTATCAATAACCCCTCAAGACCCCTCATACCAACCCCCCTGAAACCACCATGCAGCCGCCCCCACCACAAACAAATAAACCAAGACATAACCGAAAACAGAACTATCCCCCCAACTCTCGGGAAAAGGCTCAGCAGCCAAAGCTGCCGAATAAGCAAATACAACCAACATCCCACCTAAATAAATCAAAAATAATATTAAAGACAAAAAAGACCCCCCATAACCCACCAAAATCCCACAACCGACTCCTGCCGCTACAACCAACCCCAACGCAGCAAAATAAGGAGCCGGATTAGATGCTACTGCCACTAAACCCATCACCAAACCCAATAGGAATAAAGAAAATAAATAACTCATAATTCCTACCCGGATTTTAACCGAGACTAATGACTTGAAAAACCACCGTTGTTATTCAACTATAAGAACCCCTAATGGCCAGCCTACGAAAAACACACCCACTTTTAAAAATTGCTAATGATGCACTAATTGATTTACCTGCCCCATCCAACATCTCCGCATGATGAAACTTCGGCTCACTCCTCCTGCTCTGCCTAATTATGCAAATCCTAACGGGATTATTCCTAGCTATGCACTACACCTCCGACATCTCCACCGCCTTCTCCTCAGTTGCCCATATTTGCCGTGATGTAAACTATGGCTGATTAATTCGCAATATACATGCCAACGGCGCCTCCTTCTTTTTTATCTGCATTTACCTCCACATTGGACGAGGCCTATATTATGGCTCCTACCTCTATAAAGAGACCTGAAACATTGGAGTCATCCTTCTTCTACTAGTTATGATAACCGCATTCGTAGGCTATGTACTCCCATGAGGACAGATATCATTTTGAGGGGCAACCGTAATTACAAACCTCCTCTCCGCTATTCCCTATGTAGGCGACACACTAGTACAATGGATTTGAGGGGGTTTCTCAGTAGATAACGCAACCCTAACCCGATTTTTCGCCTTCCACTTCCTCCTCCCCTTTGCAATCGTTGCAGCCACAATCCTTCATGCCCTCTTTCTCCACGAGACAGGATCAAATAACCCTATCGGACTAAATTCAGACGCAGATAAAATCTCATTCCACCCCTACTTCTCATACAAAGACCTTCTAGGATTTATTATTCTCCTCACAACCCTGACATCACTAGCCCTATTCTCTCCGAATTTATTAGGCGACCCCGAAAACTTCACCCCCGCCAACCCCCTAGTTACCCCAACACATATTAAACCAGAATGATATTTCTTATTCGCTTACGCCATTCTACGGTCAATTCCTAATAAACTAGGAGGCGTACTAGCCTTACTATTCTCAATCCTAGTCTTTATGCTAGTCCCCCTACTCCACACTTCAAAACAACAAGGACTTACCTTTCGCCCAATCACCCAATTCCTATTCTGAACTCTAGTCGCAGACGTATTAATCCTAACATGAATTGGAGGAATACCAGTAGAAGACCCATTCATTATTATTGGCCAGATTGCCTCCATCCTCTATTTTGCAATCATTCTCATTTTTAACCCCCTAGCAGGCTGGCTAGAAAACAAACTACTTAACTGACCCTGCATTAATAGCTTAACAGCAAAGCATCGGTTTTGTAATCCGAAGATTGGGGGTTAAAACCCCCCTTAATGCCCAGAAAAAGGAGATTCTAACTCCCACCACTAACTCCCAAAGCTAGTATTCTAAACTAAACTATTTCCTGACAATTTTAATATTACACGATGGTTTAATTACATATATGTATATAGTACATAATGATCTAGGTACATATTATGTATTACATACATATGGTATAGTACATTATATGCATAATTTTACATACAATGGTTTTAAACATTATATTATTTATCCCTATTAACAAATCCAGTACATTAAACCACCAACATAAATATTAAGATATACATACCCATATCATGGGCCCCGACAAGTAAATTAATATAAGCTGATAACTTGAATATTACCCATACCTCCATCAAACCATTTTCTATGCGAGAACCAACTAAAATAGGACCTCAATATATTAATGTAGTAAGAGACCACCAACCAGTTTATATAAATGTACACGGTCCTTGATAGGTCAGGGACAACTATTGTGGGGGTCGCACACAGTGAACTATTACTGGCATCTGGTTCCTATTTCAGGGCCATACTAGGTAAACCTTCCCTACTCGTTCCTTGTAAATAGCATTTGATTATTGGTGTTATTCTTATTGTCCATGACCCACCATGCCAAGGCGTTCACTTAAATGCATAGGGTTCCTTTTTTTTAGCTCACTTTCATTTGACATTTGGTCACTTTCAGGGTAATAACTAGTAAGGTAGAACATTTCCTTGTTAAAGTAATGTTAATGAAACACTTTAAAGATATATCATAAAATAATTGCATAAGTCTATATCAGGTGCATACATGATTATTTTACCCTCATTGATATCTAAGGTGTCCCCCTCCATCTAAAAAACACGTATTTTCGCGATAAACCCCCCTACCCCCCTACGCCGGGCAAGTTCCTATATTTATCCTGTTAAACCCCAAAACCAGGAAAGGCTCGATTGACGTAATTCAACAAGTGGTGAGATGTGTTGTTATATAGTAATGCATTTACCGCATGCTTATACGATAAACTACAACCATGTCAGGGTCGACACAGCTGTTTTTAACCGACTCAACCGAAACATTTATGGTAATTCATATATTTTTTAGAATAAATTACATATTATATAGTTGCA